TGATTCTAAACATCTGTAGAGGGCTGTAAATCCTTGCGCCAAGGATTCACCAAAAGAAAAGAAAGATGAGAGTCATCGGTAAGTCTTGATAGCCCTTCCACTACTACTACTACTGTAGTGTCTACTAACTAGGCCTTGAATTAGATTGACACTTTTTTTATATAAAAAAAATAAATTCTTTTCTATTCAGTAACCTTAGTCCTAGTCAAGACTAGACCAGTTTACGATTGTTTAAAAGACAGAATCGGGAGAGGGTAAGGATTAGATCAAATGGGGAATGGAGGTCTGTGATTGTGGTGGATAGCGATCCGTCTTGATTCCCTATTTTTATGCCTTTTATTTAGGAAGGGCGAAAAAATAAACACTGGATATTTTATTATCTTACATGTTCTATTAGTAACATCCCCTCGATACTTGGAAGGGCATCACTACCTGTTGTTATTTTGCTTGGGCTTAATGTTTCCCGATTCTACTAGAAATCATATTAAGAATAAATGGGTTTAGTGAATTAGTTCATCAATAGTGTTGGTGCAGAACACCCCCCCTTTTTTTTGACTCTGCACCATTGATTCCACTATTATTAGTAAGCAATAATGGAATAATTCCTGCATATTCAGAGAGATAGGGGACACAAGTCACATGGATATAGTAAGTCTCGCTTGGGCTGCTTTAATGGTAGTCTTTACATTTTCCCTTTCACTCGTAGTATGGGGAAGAAGTGGACTCTAAGGGTACTACGAAATTGAGTTCGCTTTTTTAACTAGCTAAAAAAAATAGTATGGTAGAAAGAAATATATGACTCTTTTCTTTCTACCATACTATCGGATCTCATAGAATACTGCGGATTCTAGTCCGCTCATTTCATTTAAGACGAAAAAGAAAAAAGGGAATCCTTGCTAAGAACTCCGAAGTCAAGTTTCATTCAAATTAATTATTTTGGCTGACTGTTTTTACATATATGATAAGTAAAAAAGCAGTAGGGACTAGAATGAACAGTGCAGTAGCAATAAATGCAAGAATATTTACTTCCATAATCTCATCTTTCGTTTTTTTTTTTTACTTCACAATAACTCGGGATTTAATCCCATAGAGATGATAAACCTTTCGCCTGTAAATTCAATGGGATGAATTACATCTCGATGATAATGATATTGACTCGGCCCAATATCGTGACTAACAATATCTGAGCTAGCAAATCGACTCACCGTCCAGAATTGAATAGTATAACATAGGAAGATCTTTTATCCATATCGAATCTTTCTAATAAAAAAAAAAAATGCCTTTTTTTTCATTCTTTTTCGAAAAAAACTATAGCCTTCCGGGTACAAGCATCCTAATGAAATATCATCTAACTGCGTTTCCGCTTCCATTGGTTACAAATACAAACAAAGAATCGAGGGGAAATGGAAAGAAGGACAGAGTTAAGTTCTAAATTCTGTTCCGTTTTTTTAATGATCTAAAAATTATGCTCCTTATCCCTCTTTCATCGCCCCTTTCATAGAAAAGTAAAAGTTTTTATTGGGTCTGTCGGGACTGACGGGGTTCGAACCCGCAGCTTCCGCCTTGACAGGGCGGTGCTCTGACCAATTGAACTACAATCCCCCAAAAATAAAAATAAGGTGTTATGGATTAATTTAATCCTTTTGTTATTGCCAAAACGATTGAGAATCCATCGTTCAATGAACAAAAAGAGTCTTTTCGGTTCTTTGCTCTTTTCTTTAGACTTACAGATCGTGATATGAATCTAGATTATTAAAAAGATCAGAATTTATGAGAACAAAAAAGAGGGGTATATCTGAAAGTTTTTTTCTTATTCTTTCTATAGCTAGCTATAGGATTATATAATTTGATCTTGGCTCAGCGAATCCTTGGGCCGAGCTGGATTTGAACCAGCGTAGGCATATTGCCAACGAATTTACAGTCCGTCCCCATTAACCGCTCGGGCATCGACCCCGGACAAATCAATTCTCAATCTATTGATAATCCATGATCAACTTCCTTTCGTATTACCCTACCCCCAGGGGAAGTCGAATCCCCGCTGCCTCCTTGAAAGAGAGATGTCCTGAACCACTAGACGATGGGGGCATGCTTGCCCGAACGCCATCATACTATGCTCATAGTATGAACAGTTTGTTGAAATTGTCAATATAAGGATAATATGAAATATATATAAAACTATTAAATTTCATTATTATTATTTATTATATTATATATATTTAATAGAAAAAATATGAAGGTATATATTTCTAGGAGTGAGTTGTCTGGATTGAACTTCATTAAAATTCTCCCACTTTCATTCAGTGTTAAGATAAGATGTGATATGCCTATCACACTAAACCAGGAAATTAACAAACGATAAATAAAATGAGGGGATCAAGAAATTCTCGAAAAGGGTAATTAGGCCCGGCCTTGAAACAATTCATTACATTGATTGATATTTCTGCAATATAAATAAACCCATTTATTTTGAGCCTATATTCATTCACTAGTGAAATTCAAA